AACTACCTTATTCGCGAGAATTTCCTCCCTCCGGTGCTGTCTCCTCACTAAGCGCTCTTCTTGTCGTTTCAACCTTTCCTTCATATCTAATTTGGCCTGAAGTCTTTCTTTAGCTTGATCAGATAATGGTGCTCCACTTTTGGACATAGAGTTTGATATCACCCAATTCTTCGTTTACTAACGTAGAACTCATACTACGCCAGTAGGGGCTAATCAAAGTAAAGAGAGTCCAATCTCTGAAATAGAGCTTGGTCTCTCCATAGTAGTATAGTATACTAAGGCGTAGGTTATGACTTGATCCAATAGAGTCAGAACACCTTTATATCTAAAAGAAATGGTGCTCAATGAAACGATCCAGATTCCGCACTATGCTGTGGGTTGGGGAGAGAGCTGCTCTGCGAAGCTGGGCGTTCAGTGTTCTTATGGAGGAACCATACTAGAAAGAGAATAGAAAAGGCCTTCACTTCAAAAAAGAGCGGGGGAGTGATGGGCAACCTTAGTCTATATGTTGCTCGTGAGCCGCCAAGTACAAGTCTCGCAACAGTACTGGCGCAAAAGGATCGGTCCTTCACTTGCCGATCGTTCGCGAGTCGAACTCGCTCTCTTGCCACGCCTTTCACTCACTCGCTTGAGTCGGGCTCAATCACTCTTTTTGTTTGGAGGATCATTCGTTCTTCACTCTCTTTATATTACCCGCGGGGAGCGCAGCAACCAAGGTGCATATTATCATATAGAAACAAGCGAACCGTAGCGATTCGTACTACCGGAAAAGTTTCGCTAACCGGCAGGCAATAGAGTCCGCCGATATGCGCAAGCAAGCGTAGCGAATCACATAGATAAGCCCCTACCTGCCAGCGCGCGTATAGATAGGGCGAGCGAAGCGCGAAGAGGATGGATGTCTGAGCGGTTGAAAGAGTCGGTCTTGAAAACCGAAGTATTGATAGGAATACCGGGGGTTCGAATCCCTCTCCATCCGCGAAGTCATAAGTTATCTCTTGCGTTATCTATAGATAAGAACGAATCGGATCGACTCGACTGAATGGGTAGCTTGTGTTATGATATAGACGGAGGTTCTTGTGTTATGATTTAGTTAGGACTTTGTCTCCCTTTCGTTATCTTCCGCTCCCCTTGTATAGGTTGGGCAAGGGCCGGGTGGATTACCTTTGGGAGCTAAGCCGAAGATCTCGGTGGTCTTGTGAGTGGTTGATAAACTACGATTGCAGTTTTCTTTAGGAAGTCCCATAGCTGTGAGGCTTAACAGACAAAGAAAACGGTGGATACTTCCACTAGTTGGGTAGAAGGTGACGACCCTAATGAATCGACTATGAAGGTGGCTGTTAGCTACATCAGCGCTCAAATTCCTTCATCGTCCCTGGCTTCGATGATCAACCCCTGGCACATTTAGGTTTTGATCTTCGGCCATCCTGATCCTCAGGACCCAACACAATATGATTCATTCTTATATATTTCCTTTAAAAGATGCAAAAGGTGTTGATACGTCCTATCCACATAGAAAGCTTACCCTCTTCCACACATTATCGGTGGATGCTACAGCCGCTAACACTTTGGCTGCAGGAGGGGAATGGTTAAGTGAAACTCTCGACGTCTTGTTTGGTAAACGGGATGTTTACCCAGGCGCCGTAGTCTTGCCTAACCGTTCGGTCGGAGATACCTTTGTATGGTATAGCAAGCTGTTTAGCTACTTGTATCGATTTGCCACAGTGTGGTTAGATACAATGCGATGGCAGCCGCAGCTTGGCAGGATGGGAATGAAGGGAGAGGGAGCAGGGAAGAAAAGGTTATTCCCTATTGGCTCACCCTTGTATCAGGCCTCGGTACGTCCTATACATGATTGGGCCATGACGGTTTTGGCAAGGTTAAAAATGGATGGTACCTATAACCAGACCCAACCGTTGCAGTACCTGATAGGAAAGAAAAAATGATTTTCTTTTGATCTCAAGGCTGCTACCGATTCCTTACCTGTTATCCTGACGTCCTGTATGATTGCAGGGTTGTTCGGAAATCCCTTTGCAACTTCCTGGACGTTCATACTTTGTTCTGTAGTCTTTCAATTACCATATTTAGATAATAAATAAAGGCTATAGGTCATCGGTTGTGACGTTCACGAAGGTAGTTTACTTGCTTAGTGCTTGCGCTAAGGGCTAGGGTTGCTTTCTCTGTTGGTTGAATTCGCCACTAGGTGGAATCAGACCTTCGGCTCTCGATTGCTGCTTGATTACCTATGTCGCTTGCGTTAAGCTTTCTTCGCTTTCAGTTCTCGGAGATGCACAGGTCGTGGATTCCAAAGCCTAACAAGCCAGGAAAAATGCGCCCTATAACACCATGCAAGAAGGACCTCATTGTCATGGAAAAGCCCTTTCCTTACTCTTCAATATAGTCTATGAGGACGTCCTTCTGACCCACTCTCATGGCTTTTGGAAGGGGAGAGGACCCATTACCTTCTTTGCGCATGTTGATAGTTGGGGGACAGTAGATCGATTTCTCAAAGCAGACATTGTTGGTTGTTTTGATAACATTGATCACACTCTTCTAAATAGAAGAATTGGTTTAGATATGGGTGAGAGCAGTGAGGGCTTTTGTAACTCAATTTTTCAGCTTTCTAAAAAACGGAAATAAGAGATAAAGAAGGTAAGACTTATGGCTCTTGTATAAAAGGGATCCCTCAGGGCAGCCCGTTGTATCCCGTCTTAATGAACATCTTTCTTCACCAACTTGATGTGAAGACGCAAGACTTTATGAGTAAAGAAGCGAGAATTAGGTATGTGCGCTACGCTGACGATATAGCTTTTGCTATTAAGGAAGGAGCCAACTCAGAAATGGTAAGCCAAGGGTTCAAGCAATTCTTTAATGAAGTCTTGACTGAGCTCAAACTGGAAGCAACTAGTTTTGAGCTCGTTCGAGGAATAAGCAAGCCATGCTCTACCTTAGTTCTCGGAGTCCTAATATAAATTCGTCCGGACAGAAACTTGGAGTTAAGGGCAGCCATTAATGGGTTAAAAAACAAATTGTTTCAATCAATCGACAACGACATAAGGAAGATACAAGGCAAACGCGTAAAACACTTTGAGAGAGCGCTCCTTCCCCGAGTATTCCAGTATCTCGCTCTCTATTCGTGTTGTTGCAATGCTAACGAGGTACTAGCTTTTCTACAGAATTCGTACATTCAAAAGTACAAGTTGTATCTTCAACTACATAAGAAGAAAAAGCCCAAGGGTAAGGGCGACACCGAAAACCTCCTCAACTTAAGAAGTATCAATACGCGCTTAAAGCATTTCCAACTATAATTGCGTAAGAAAGGAATTCATTGACTTCGAACAACAAAAAGGAGGTCAATGAGCACTAACTCTCTTCTCTTACCCTTTTTTTGGAAAGGAATGCTGCTATAAAGGAGGCGGAATTACTGTTCAGCTAGAGTATAATGCAGGATAGCCGCCGCTAACTAAATTCACACTATTTTCGTATAGAAACAACGGCACCAGTACGGCTTTTAGAGGGCCCTCTCCTCTCTTCTATTACTTGTTTGAGTTCCCCTGTCTCCCATCCTCTTTTCAAGTCCCACTCTTTTCCCGGTTAACAACGGCGGACCCTCTTAGTTATGTTAAATAGAGTCCCATCTAAGGGAACAGAACTCTTTAGTATCAAAAAGTCACATGGCAACCTATGCCCGAATCACATTCTTTTTTATTTGAGTTATCTTCTTTTATAGTCTTTTCTTTATTGGCTTCATCCCGTCCGTCCCATTATATCTAGTGCGTGTCATACTTTTTGGGTATAAGCCCTTAGCGCAAGCACTAAGCAAGTTCTTTCAGAACCTTACTTAAGGCCAGAGTACTTGAGCCTTGAAAAAGGATCTCAAATAGCCTTAGCGCAAGCAAGCACTAAGCAAGTAAACTACCTTTTTCGCTAAACCAACAAGGCATTCCATTGAATGAAGCCCACTTCCCTCCTAGAATGGAAAGCCGCTTTCGGGGGAGAACTCTTGCTCACAGGCTCCCCGAAACCAAGAGACGAGACAGAAGATGCATAAGATGCAGAGGATACTATGGATTCAGGGTGAGCCCCTATCCTATGTCTAGGAGTAGAGAAGAGAGCACCTTCACCCGGCAAAGCACTTATTTCCCGCTCTTCCTGCTTGGCCAAGATGTGTTAAACGAAACCTTCTTTAAAAATTTCTCTAAAGGTGGATAATGGGACTACAGGTCTGCTGCTTTTACTTTTTCTTTTTAGGAGAATAGAAAAATGTCGGCGAAAAGTAAAAGGCGGAGAATCCCTCGAAAAAAAGGCGGCAAATCGCGCAGAAGCTCTTTATTACTTTTTGCTGCGCTTGAACTGCAAGAAGAATCCAGGGATATTGTGTACCTAAATTCCACTTAAGGACCAAGACAAGCGGAGCCCAGATCCTGTTGAGGCAGAGTAAGAGGTAGTTTACTTGCTCGACATAGGGAGAGGTAGCTTGCTTACTTAGTGTGAAGCGCTAAGGAATGATCCCCGATTCCCAGATAGCAATAGCAATGCGGCTAAAGCGATGCTAAGCGCACAGACAGAGAAAAAAGGGATTTTATTTATTTCGCCCCAATTGCAATGGATTCGCGAGCAGAGCCAAGGAACTTATGTGTAGAGTTCTGAACTGATGTGTAGCATCGGGGCCGCGGGATCAAGCTTCGGGCTAGCTTAAGAGTGGTCGAGCTTGTTCTCACCCTATGAGAGAAAGATCAGGATTAGCTCATTCAGCATCTGGGGACGGATAAGAATTACAGAGGGGCGAGATACTTTCTATACTGGTTGTCGAAAAAAGAAGGAAAATCCTATCCCTGTAGGAGTACTTGAAAGGATATTACTATGTGGTTGTCAAGCTCGTATCTCAGAGGAGAGGGTAACGAAGTAGCTCGACTGAAAGGAGAGGGTAACGAGACGGAAGATGTGATAGTTCGGGGTGTCAACTAGAGCAAGCTATCCCACATGGAACGAGAAACTCACGCCCAGTAGAGCTATATGCGTTCAGAGCTGCGGCTTGCATAGAGCCGGTCTCCCATGAGCGTAAGATCCTATCGTCTATAGACATGACTCCACTTTAGAGGAAATAATATAGGGACAGACACGCTCTTAGGGTAGGGTTAAAACTACTGAAATAGCCTGATCGTTATGACTAAACTTCTTCCTGATTGAATGAGTTAATGAGATAATCCTTCTATGTCTCACAGGACAGATAACTCAGTTAGATAAAGGTAGTTTACTTGCTTAGTGCGAAACCCTGCCTGTCCCATGATAGAACGAATTGGGCAACCTTAGCAGCTTCTTCTTGTTTAGCGAGGAAAGCCTGTTACGAGTAAGTGGAGGGGCGCAGAAATAACTAGAACTGAATGCGGAAAGTATGGAAAAACATCTCGTAATGTATTTAACCAGAAAATAGATTATGCTCCTGCGGAAGTATCTACCCGTTACGGAATCTTAGGTGTCAAAGTGTGGATTTCATATTGTAAAAAATAAGGGGGACGTGCTATATCCGAAACGCACGAAATATAGTAAATATCGTAAAGGCAGATGTAGTAAGGGTTGCAAACCGGACGGTACACAACTTGGTTTTGGAAGATATGGCACTAAAAGTTGTAGAGCTGGTCGTCTTTCATATCGAGCCATTGAAGCAGCGCGTCGGGCTACAATCGGACAATTCCATCGTGCTATGAGCCGAAGAAATAGTAAGATATGGGTAAGAGTTCTCGCTGATCTCCCTATTACCCGGAAACCTACAGAAGTAAGAATGGGAAGAGGAAAAGGAAATCCTACGGGTTGGATCGCTCGTGTGTCCACGGGACAAATCCCATTTGAAATGGATGGTGTGAGTTTGTCAAATGCTCGACAAGCCGCTACATTAGCGGCGCATAAACCATGTTCGTCAACCAAGTTTGTTCAGTGGTCGTAACGTAATTGGTTAGCGGGGGCCGGGATTCAAAAGAATTAGGCGAAGTGTTTGCTCCTGAACGCCGGAAGTGGAAAGACACTAAGGGGGAGGGATATACTCCTTGATTTTTGTAATCGCCGAAATTGTATGACAAACCTTTTTGTTCCAGGCGTACGACCTTGATACGTTACGGTTTTTTTCCGCCGGCCGGGTTTATAAAGTGATAGTAGTAAGAATAAATAAGAAAGATAAAAGCTAAGATTCAGGGAGGGAGGCCTTTATGGGAGAAAGGAAGAAAAGTATGTATGTATCTGGGGGGTGGAAGGAATTGGCAGAATTCTTTTAGGTCCCAATGAGGGGGAACGGGGTCATGCGACGGATGCAAGCTAGACTTTGAAGTAAAAAATCCAAGATTTCATAGAAGAAGGAAAAATCGACGTGGTGGATGAACAGGAAGCTCCTAAGAACCCCAACGATAAAATGGGAGTTTTTAAGAACTCGCTCCCTAGTCACGCTCTGGTCTCAACATGCTGGGCCGAGGAAGTGTCCGATTTCCAACAGCCCCCTACCATCACTACAATTAAAGCTATTAATACTCTCTGGCTTTGTGAGGAAGATCCCTCCCACTGGATCATCATGACCCCTATGTTCCGGCTTTTCAAAAGGCGATCCTGGAAGAAGAATTAAAAAAAGGGATAAGGCTGCAAGAAAGAACCTAGAGAGGAAGCTCCGCCGAAACGAAAGAAGAAGAGGAAATGCCGCTCAAAGGAGAAATGCTGCCGGAAGAAGAGGAAATAAGACTCGAGTCTCCGGAAATGTTTCAAGAGGGAGTTCCATGGGAAGAGGAAAATTCAGAAAAAGAGAAAGAAAAGAAGAAGATTGAATGGATTATACCAAACCTGCCTCCGCCGCCGTCGCACGAACCGTTTAAGATGGCCGCGGCTGGGTGGATTGTGGTGCTACCATTCCTTTAGGATACCTTTCGGCTTCAGTAAAAATTCTTCCCCCTTAGTTTTTATAGATATTGAGTTTGTACGGCAACTCAACTTTGAGTATGGAATTTACTTTGTTGGTTGAGTGGAGTTACGGTAGTTCAATCTATAAAGGAAGGACAATCGATCGCACTTTGCGCAGAACCACCGTTAGGTGGCTCTTTACTCCCTCAGGACTTGCTTCTTATTTTTCTTTCACCCCTCATCCCCTTTTATATCAATAGGGAGCTACGAGCAAGGCAGCTC